AGATGTGCGGCGCCAGCTCCTTCCTATTCAAGAGTGAGCATCAGACAGATACACGGACCACTTCGTCAACTGCTTTTGATGTTGATCGGTAGATCGAAAGAGTAGATCGAAACTACGACTCTGGTGGATATGGCCCGGCCCTTAGCGTAATCTTCCTACCACCCTGTTCCTGTTTGGTGAAGGAAAGCCCCCTCCGGCTCGTGCTATTTATGAGAGTATTATGAGTACTACACGAAACACTGGGTCAACCTTTCAAGTGAAATCTCATGTCTCATCTTAGGCAGACGTCTTTCGAGTCAACTCCGCTGCTCGCCCCTCTTCGAGCATTTCGTTTTGGGCTCAGTGTCACCCCTGGTTCTGCACTATCTTATTAGCAATCCTTCCCTGTTTATTCTCAATCATGTCCACGTTCGGGCCCATACGCCATCCCCGTTGGGTAGAGGAGAGTTGTCCCCAATTCCGTCCTATTAGCTCTATTTCATTTAGTATCATACTTGGAGCACGAATTCATATGTAAGATGCCCAGTTGGATCACTAATTCGTAGATTGACAACCTCTAGAAAGGGCCTTTTTCCCAATCCTAATCGAATTTCGGAATATTGAGTGTTGACAGAGTTCCGGAAAGGTGATCTCAAAAAAGGTAGGGAACCAGAGTCAATCCGTCGATCTGATCAGAAAACTTCCCTTAAATCAAATGGGCTACTAAAGGCGTAAAGGCTCTACTTATTGAAGTTCATCTTTCGCGTAGCATGGTGGGTGGGCGAAGGTATCTTCTCTCTTCAAGTCTTAAAGGTAGTTGTTCAGATTGAACAATTTCACCTTAGCTCCAAGCCGTATTAGCTAGAAAGCCAATAGCAAGACGCTAGCAAGCCAACCTGTAATCCAGCAAGCATGTGAAGGTGGGAATAGATTGTAGGTAAGGACATACAAGACAGATAGGAGATAAGGGAGAACCAGTGAGGGTCAGGAAAAAAGAAAAAGATATGGGCGACCCACGCCGATATGGCAAAACGCCAGGGTTAGGCAAGCAACTCCCGGAAACCATGCTAAACATTGATTTTGTCGGGTTGGTCCGGTGCTCAGTCTCATGCATACGTCGCACGAAAAGAAAGGACGGTAGCCCACCTTACGCGGCGCAGAGAAAGCTCGCCTACTCGGAGGATGCTGAAGGACCGGTAGACTGACTATGGGGTCAAATGTAGCTGCGCCTTCCCACTAATCCATAGAAGAGTCCTGCTTAGAGTGAGAACTGCTTGACGGGTGCGCAACTTCCTATTCATATTACATAGATCCTAGCCTTGAACACTGACTCCTATTCATAGAAAAGATTCTATCTTAACTGGCTCGTGAGCAACGACGATCAAAGAAGAGAAGGAAATGCCCGACTTCAGTCAAAGACAGGTAAGGGGATAAGAAGATCAGTCTTTCTCCTCTGCAAAGCTATCGAAGAAGAGGAATAGAAAGGTTCATAATAAGCTAATAAGCCCCGGGAACAACCTTATTTTCTATATCTGCTTCGTCGAAGTCGGAAGGAGATCTTTTTGTATCGGTATGCCATTACTGCTTGAATGAATACCTTCACTTCGGTTAGCTTTGCTTGACTAATCGATTGAAAACCTATCTTGCTTGATACCTAGCTCGCTTTCCTCATCGATTGAAAACCTATCTTTCTACTCTTTCTTTCTCTTAGGAAGGCGCAGGCAGGCCTATGATCGATCTATGTGAACTACTCGATATCTTGACGGAATCACTACGTTGACTAATTCTATAGGAGATCGGGAATTGTTTCCTTTACTTCTTCTGCCAACCCCTATCTTCAAAGCCCTATCTGACCTTGAAACCTAGCGCACAACGTTGAGTTCTATTCGAAGTGGATCACTGGCTGGAGCGGAGAGAGGAGGATGGAACTTCTTCTTCTGTGCGAAAGAAAAGCAACCTGAAGCTAGCATCCCGTGCCTACGGTTGATAGCCCCTGCTTTAAACCGGCCTTAAGTGAGTAACAAGTCGTTCTATTCGAATGTCGTTAAAGCGCCTATTTTCATGCTGATTATTCTCATGTCTTTGACCGATGGGATGGTACAACCGCCTCAAACAAGTGATCAAATGAGAAACTTAGCTTACGCTTACAACCTAGCCTGAGATTCGATCTTTCTCATTCACTGCCGTCACCTTCCCTATTGAAATTTGCATGTAGGGGCCTATTGGAATGGGAAGAATGATCATTGAATGGACTTGTCGTACCTGAAACAAGGGAGAAAAACAAACACTTAATTGGCTCACCGGCTTTCTTCCTGAACTGACTTATGAGACTAGTAAGGCTTCGCTGTCCTCCCCCTACTTCATCTGTCCTTTGAACATTGATTTGACCTCGAGTCCCTGACCTTGAGCAACTCTTTATCGTGAGAAAATCTGTTGACTGGCTCACGTAGTACTAGATAGATACTTTACTTCCTTCAGCTTTCAAGACAGGAAAAACATTCCCTAGAAAATGACTGACTTTCATGGTTCGCTACTGACTTTCTTCAGTGAGGACTTACCGATCACTCCATTGGAACTTCGACTGATTCAGCCACAGAACAAATCCCGTGCCAAGTGGCTCAATAGACTCTCTCTTTACCTTCCCCATCTGACCCACTCCTCCTTCTGCGAAATCCCCTTTCTAACTAGACTCGTGCAATTTAGAATCAGGGGCTTCCTTCCTTGAGATATCGCCCATCGCCTGAGATGGAGCTTTCTGACTGGGCAAGCAGCTCCTACCTCGTTAGACGAATTCGCGACTAGCATTCAAAAGTGCTTTTATAAACAATAAAAGACGAAATGTCTTTAGTTTCTTATGAAATAAGTGTCTTAAAGATCTAAAAGCTTTTTTATCACTGGGGAGCAAATCCTACTAGCTGAACACAGACCAAATCCTCATTTTTGAATGGTGAACTTGCTCCGATCTGCGATCCACTTATTATATATATGTATATATATAGAAGAAAGCAAACTTTCTTGTTGACGTTAGCGCCTTAACAGGCGCTCGTTGCTTGTGGGATCTTCTCACATTATTTTTTCTCATAACGACGACTTCCTTTAAAGTAGGGATCCTAATCGGTTTTTTGATTCTTTCTATTAGTGGAATAGAAGGCAAATCTGAGTCCAAAGTATGGATTTGCACGAGCTAGCTATCAAATCAGTGAAAGAGGTGTTCTGTTCTTCCTGTCCTAAATAACGTCAGTCTCAGATAGCTAGAATTTGAATCAAATTCAACAAAGCAGATCAATCAAAGAAGTTGAAAGGCCAGTTCATTTCGATGATGTCACGAAATCCCTTTTCACTCTTGTTTTTATCCGATGCACCAGGATAGCACTTTGACCATATTCATGAGAGTGCCAAGATCAATAGTTCTCTAAGGCTAAGATCATGTCACCACACCGGAAGATGGGCCTATTCCACTCGGTGTGCTGGTCGTATCCTATCATCATTTTACCTAGTGGACATGCTCGTCCAAGAGAGATTTGCACTTGTACTTGCTAATTAATTAGTCTGTTGTCGCTCGTCCTGTCTATCCTAGTTGCCTATCTCCGTCACCAAGAAGAGGGTTTGCACCGTAAAGTGGTACAGATCTACCTGTCCCCTAAAAAAGGTCAGTGTTTTGAGATCGTTCTACACAAGTAGGAGATCGAGCATAGAAAAATGGTGATCAAATAAAGTCCGTTCGTGCCAGTCCGGGTAAAGCTACTACAATGAAGAGACACCCATGCTCGCTTCTTTCCGAGATGAAGACCAGCCCTTATTCTCTACTTCAGGTAGTCGAAGACTGGTGGGACGACAGAAAAAGAACATAGAATGTCCCGGCAAATGAAAGCGTCTCATAGTTCACACATTTGATCGATGAAAACCTGCTGCTTAAAGAGCTGCTTGCTACCACTTTGTAAGTAATTACATTAGAAGAAAATAGCCCAAGACAACTGTGGCATGCCCTGTTTACAGCTGCTTATCCTCTTCTGTCTTTCCGTCATCTCAACCTCGCACCTAAGCATCACGTTCCTAGGGACAGAGACCTTAAAGCTCTAAGGCTATCATAGTAATGCCAGCATGGTTACATCTAACTGCCTACTGGGCAAGCTTCAACTTCAAAGTCACCTGATTTGGCACCAGCCAAAGGAGTAGGAGCAGCAGCTGGGGAACCACCATAACCATCCATGAGAGTCAGAATAGCAGCAGAAGGAGTAGTAGGAGCATGGGCACTGGGAAAAGATTGAATCGATCCAGCTCTGGTAACAAAGCAGTAGGCAAGCCTTAGTGGGGACCATCCATACCTCGGCAGCCCGAGACTTTTTCTCCTCGGATCGGACCACGGGATGCTTTGTGAACAGCCCCCTCTGTTCAATACCGATACCTGTCAGATTCCAACGCTTCAGAATCTCTTTCTTTTTTGACTCTTTCCATTGATCGTCACGCAAGACGCTTTTCTGGCACAAACCTAGTAGTTATTTGTCCTGCCGATCTTGGGTGAACTGATGCTCCAAGACCAAGAGTTTTCACAGCCAAAGCTATTGAAGCTGCTCCCTCCCATGAATCACTGCTTTCTGCACGCACTGCTTTCGCACCACGGCTTTCCGCAAAATAGAGAAAACAAACTCCTATCCCAGTTGATCGAGCTGAATCCACCCACTGCCGGGCAGGTGCATCAGCCTCTTCTTTCTTGTTTCCGACAGGGCTAGCCGCACAAGCCTCTGACCTGTACTCAAAAAAGGGAAAGTGAGGGGCTTAGAGACGGGTAGATAGACTAGACCAAGAAGAAAGCGCAACTATACTAGGCGAGGGAGGCGGAACCCGTAGGAGCCGACCGATTGTCGCTATAGGAGGTTTGCTATCTTTTTCGAGTGCAGTGAGTAAAGTAGCTAGTTAACCTTACCGAGCTGCTTCGCTCCTCTCCTTACAGTCGAGCCTCTGACACGGACAGCCATAGTGGTGATAGCTCCTGTTCTGATGCCTTCACGCTCCTCTCGCTATGCTCGAGCTGCTTCGCACCCCTCACTTTTGTTTGAGCGGCTATCGCTTCTCTTTTATTCTATAGTGGGAATTCCTCTTCTATCGTAATTGGTTGGGCCAGACTCTTCCTCTCTTTTTCACTCCTTCACCCTCCTCAAGGTTGGGAACAAGACGGATATGCCAATGGCCTCTATCAGAGAGTGGTTTCCTGGATTGGTTGGTTTGAGGAGTGAAGGCGTTAAGAGAAATAACACAGTATCTTGATCCTCTATACCTGCCCGACTTGGGCATTTCGCTACGAGAATAACTCATCCCCCTTGATCCCGCTCGAGTGGGAATATAGGAAGCTAGGGAGCTAGGTGCCCGATGAGACCCTTCTTTTAACCCGACCTGAAAAGGAAGAGTTTGATTTCACTCTTTCACAAGCAAGGTCTTCTGTCCATTTACAGAAAGCAAGCTCTTCTGATCTACGACCACCCTTTATCCCGAATCCCGAAATAGCAAAAGAGTAAGAAGACATGTGCTACGCTACTCTAGCCAGTCGAATGAAAAAGGGGAGGGAAATGGAATGGATTGAATCACAACTGCTAGTGAAAAGATCGGCATAAAGGAGAAGGGATTAGCAATAGCTAAAAAAAGAAGTGGCCATCGTATACTAGGGAAGGATCCGAAGAACCGGCGGATAACTGAATGGTCTTTGTCAGTATTCGACCAGGTTATAGGTCCGAAGCTACCAACGTCAAATAGAGTCTTAGGTAGCGAACTTCAGGATAAATGGAATCTATCGTCGTTGCTCACGAGCCGTAAAGTCAGTAGCTCAACAAGTAGTTCATCTCTTTCATAGCCGACCGGGTTGTTAGCTGGGGCAACGAAGCCAATAGTGGAGTTCAGGATTGAGAATATAAGGCCGCAACAAAACAGATTGAACATAAACGGCATCAAACCAACCGATTAGTTGGCTGCTCTTACCATCTTCACGTTGACAGGAAAAAGATCCTTAGACACCCGATGGATTAGGAAACGTTTAGCAAATTCAAGGCAACCAGATCTCGCTCGAGACTAATCTAATGATTTCGCTAAGGAAGAACCCCAATATCTTGCATGAATGAGCGATCATGCTCTGCCACTCGCTAATCCCCGATGACAATATCATCACCGAGAAGTGCGTATTTTACAAATCTCCTGCCAGGGTAGACCGCATCCGCACTGAGCCACACAAGTAATGTGGTGGCACAATGACAATAACGGCCAGGATGATAGGAAGCCCAAGGCCCAGGGTTGATCTGTTGTAAAACGGAAAAACGGAAAGTTGCCTTCTGCTGAGTTAGAAGCCCGAAATACATTTGACTAGTAATCCGGACTCAACCCAAGCGACTACCTTACCTTGTTAAACAAACACTCGATCACTGTCCTTTCTATACCATTCATATCCCTTTTTATAAAAACTCAATAACCTTAAAGCTCTGAAGCAAGGTGAAAGGAACAGTAAAGGAGCCCTCGGCGTGTGAGAGGACCCCCTTTCAGTTTCAAAAGCAGAAGGGTATAGGCTTTCATTCCAGGCTTTTTCTTCTTCTTCTTACCTTTAACCTAAGGGAGCATGCGTCATATATTCCGCCGAACGTCGTTCTTGCCAAGGTTGTATGTCTTTTTTCAGCCTACTCAAGTCCAACCCATTGGGACCCCAACGAGGCTCTAACCAGGGAGCCCGCAGATCCCACAGTATATAAGGCATACCCAGTCAAACTTACAAGTAATCCAGATATAGAGATAGCGACTAGGGTTGCTGTTTCCATTATTAGAGAATTTAAAGACCATAACGGATCTGTGATAAGATCATTTATTTAAAACGGAATGGTATACAAAGTCAACAGATCTCAATGAATACAAAACAATAGGATATATGGCTACACAAACCGTTGAGGATAGTTCTCGATCCGGTCCAAGACGAACTAATGTAGGGAGTTTATTGAAACCATTGAATTCGGAATATGGTAAAGTAGCTCCGGGATGGGGAACTACTCCTTTGATGGGTGTCGCAATGGCTCTATTTGCGATCTTCCTATCCATCCTTTTGGAGATTTACAATTCCTCCGTTTTACTGGACGGAATTTCGATGAATTAGATTCATAAAAATCACAAAGTCCTAGTTGTTCAATACTTTCAATCCACACAATAGAAAGTGAAGCATTTAGTTCTAGAATTTGAAACCCAGTTTATTTGGTCAGTTCGATCGCGGAATTTTTTTCTTTCTGTATTCTCGGAATATGAGTGTGTGACTTGTTATAATTGATCCTATTGATAGTATACAGAGAACAGGTCTGTCATCTTGAGATAGGTGCTTTTACCTCGTCGGGTATTCATTCTAGTATCCGGAGCACGGAATATATGAAGATCGCAAAGTATGATAACTATGATGCATACTTAGTATGATGACCTCGCAGCCGGACTCAAAAGGATTAATGAAAAGTTAACAATTGAAAGATTTGGATAGAGGGAACGCCGAAAAGTCGCTTTCTTTTT